TTCTCCCGAAATCAAACCCCTCCCCTTTTTTATTCATAATTTTTAGTTCCTACGATATAATAAATCGGTGACTCTTGAAAAAAGGGAAGAAACCTTTTCGCTATTTCTCTCTATTTATTTGATTTCACAGTATCAATTATGTCAAAAATAAAACAAATAATGAAAAGCCGGCTATCGGAATCGAACCGATGACCATCGCATTACAAATGCGATGCTCTAACCTCTGAGCTAAGCGGGCTTACATAACAGAAATTTTACATATATAGAAAGTTAGTAAATTCTTGAGATCTTATCTATTAACTGCTCATTCTTATCTAGTCATAAGTAATATGAATAGAGAAAAAAAATGAATATAGAAAAGAATATAATTTTTCATTTTCTCTTTTTTTTTTTCAAAAAAGATTATTTACAAATTAGTTAATGTCTATTCTATTAATAATAATTCTATATTAAATGAAATCATTTTGCTAATAGATATTTTCTATAGAAAAAATAAAGAATTAATAGATTTATAATGTAATATATGTAAAATGATATATAATAATCCTAGAATAATCATAAAAAAAAAAATTTAAGGAAAAGTTTTTTTTTTTGAGTTCTGTTATAGGAGATCCCCCTTAAGGAGAATAAAAAATAAATCAAAATGAAAGAGAAAGATACAATCCAATTCAGACCATAATGAAGCATTCCGCTCTTTTCATTCTGAAAGGTGGAAGATAAGACGAAAAAAAAAAAAAAGAATCGACCATTCAAGTATTCTAAATTTTACGAGAAAAATAATAGAACGAGAGAAAAATAGATATGTGTATCTATCTATCTATATTGAATTGCAAATACAGAAATGATAGAATCATTTTGTATTCGACCAAATATGGGTCTCTGATAGAGATCAAATAAGCTAGATAAGAAATAAAATAGGATAAATTTTCGATATAGGAATTGGTATCTAATGAATTCAATGGTTCCAGCATAATACAAATGAAAGAAAAAGGACAAGGACATTTCAATTTTAATGAGATATTACTATTAATAGAGTAATAAGATTCTAATTAATAGAATAATAAGAGACTAATGGGGATATGGCGAAATTGGTAGACGCTACGGACTTAATTGGATTGAGCCTTGGTATGGAAACCTTACCAAGTGATAACTTTCAAATTCAGAGAAACCCTGGAATGAAAAATGGGCAATCCTGAGCCAAATCCGGTTTTTCGAAAACAAATAATGGTTTCGAAAGCAAGAACGAGAAAAACAAAAAGGATAGGTGCAGAGACTCAATGGAAGCTGTTCCAACAAATGGAGTTGACTGCGTTGCGTTAGTAAAGGTAAAGGAATCCAATCCTTCCAGAGAAACTCTAGAAAGGATGAAAGATAAACCTATATACATACGTATACGTAATAAAATAGTATTTCAAATTTTTAATGACGACTCGAATGTTTTTTTAATGATATAGTCAAAATGAACGAATTGTTGTAAATCAATTCCAACTTCAAGTTGAAAAAAGAATCAAATATTCATTGATTAAATATCATTCACTCCATCATAATCTGATAGATCTGTTGAAGAACTGATTAATCAGACGAGAATAGAATAAAGATAGAGTCCCATTCTACATGTCAATACGGACAAAAATGAAATTTATAGTAAGAGGAAAATCCGTCGACTTTAAAAATCGTGAGGGTTCAAGTCCCTCTATCCCCAAAAATAGAAAAAGGTACGTTTTATTTGCCTTTCTAATTATTTATCCTATCCTTTGGATAGCGATTCACAATTCATTATGTTTATCATTGATTCTACTCTTTCCCAAACGGATCTGGGCAGAAATTTTTTTCTTATCACAATACTTGTGAATATATATGATACACGTACAACTCAACATCCTTGAGCAAGGAATCCTCATTTCAAATTTAAAATGATTAACATAACAATACATATTATTTGTCTACTGTACTGAAACTTACAAAAAAATCTTCTTTTTGAATTGAAGAGCCAAGAAATTCCAGGGGACTTTAGAATACCTTTTTCCTATTAAAAAAAAAATTGACATAGACCCAAGCCATCTATTAAAATAGAAAAAAAAAAAATGATGCGCTGGAAATGGCCGGGATAGCTCAGTTGGTAGAGCAGAGGACTGAAAATCCTCGTGTCACCAGTTCAAATCTGGTTCCTGGCACATGATTAGTATGTCTTCTACAAATGAATTGATATAAGTCTACATATATATTCATTAATAGTATAGATCATGAGAAATACCTATACATCTAGATGTATGGAGATATACTCTTTCCACTTTGTATATTTATCGATGAGTAAAGTAAAGAGTATATTTATATAAAATATGGAATAGAAAAGCATTTTTTTTTTTGTTTCCTCCTATTTTTTATTTGTTCAAACTGTGTTTCCTCCCCTTCAAAACGAATGTTAATATTTCATACATATTTGAACGAACGGTTCAAATAGTTGGTTAAAAGACTCAAAAGTATAATCTAAAAGAGTTGA